AACGGGATTAAGTCTCTTACGACTGGGTTAGGGTAAAATAAAAAATAGGAACAATGACTTAATCTGTACCTCTTAGTCTTTGTACCTAGACTAGCTCGTCTAGCATCCCATAAAAGAGGATCCTTTTTTGATTTATGATTCATATTCATCATCCCCATAGAATTCGGGGAGTAGATAGGACTTAAACAGCAATGGAAGGTATAAATTTGAATATCTATGTCTATCCGAATCTCATTAACAATCAATTCCATATGTAACAGATGTATTTTCTTTGAACCTCATTTTTAGGCATTTTGTCTTTGGCTCTACTGAGAATAATTAGAAATCTATGTAACAATTGAAGCAGGGGGTGATTCAGACACTCTATTCACTTTACTTTATGGAAAGATTACAGAAAAATTACTGAACCGCAAGTCAAATACGTATAAAATGAAGAAATGCTTATATGTATGTATGTATTGTTATCATTCTATTTCAGTGACAACGGTGTTTCGATTTTTGTGAAAAAGATTTGTGATCCAAATATTTAACATAGAATATCCATAATTTAATTACTTCCAGTGACAATTGTTCAGTTTCTCTGATAGATACAGAAATCCCCTATTCTTTCAATTCTGATTTTATCAATTAGATGAAAGAATAATGACCTAAATCTTCCTTTCCATATAAGTATTTTTTATCCACTCCACAGAAAGAAATTGGATTTGCTTTTCGATCTATCTATATGCTTTAAATCATTGATGATGGTTCAATTCGAAAAGAAACATGGATTTCTCTCTCTTATGATGATCAAAATCAAATGCGGTACTTACTGTAAAACATTATTCAACTAATGATGTCGAAGTAGGAAATTTTTTCAATTCAATATTTTTAATGATTTCTTATGAGTCCTTGGTACTTTAAGACGTGTGAGATTGGTGAATCTATCCTATTGAGTCACTCAAAGATGGAGATTCAAAAAGAACTTATTTATTCGTGTTATTTATATTTGTGTTATTTATAAATAACACAAATATAAATGTTGCATTCATACGGATACGGGATTAAGTTGAATTCTTGATGAGACTTCTTCAGAAAAATATCTACCTATCCAGATAGAAGGAAAAAAGTATGGATTACTATGTACCGACTGAACCAATGACTACTCATGATTCCATAATTGAATCAATTACATACCGGTTCCAAACTAGAGGAATGTTATGGTAAAACTTCGTTTGAAACGATGTGGTAGAAAGCAACGTGCGACTTGAAAGACATGATCAGCTGTGGATTCTTACATCCACCATTTTAGATTATATAGGAATGAAAGTGCTCTTGGCTCGACATCCTTTGTTCTGTTCCACTAGAACCCCCATTTGGGGTGTAATGTAAATAGTACATAATATGATGGAGCTCGAGTAGAAAGGGTTGATTCATTTCTCAGGGGCAAGGATCTAGGGTTAGTGCCAATCAATAAGTTGGAATAACTTCGTAAGTATATCTTCGATATAGAAATCGAAAGGATCCAATTCGAGCAAGTTTCAAATCCAAAAGTAAATTTTGTTGGAATTGGTAAAACTCTTTTGATCAAAAGTGTAGCACGCGTGAATCAACTGTTCTATGATTCTTTGATAGAAAGAAATCACAAAAAAGGTATGTTGCTGCCATTTTGAAACGATTAAGGATCACCGAAGTAATGTCTAAACCCAATGATTCAAAGTAAAGATAAAGGATCCTGGAACAAGGAAATACCGTTTTCAATTGTCTCAACAACTAGATCAGAATGAAGAATCAAAATGGATTCTAAACGAGACAAAAAAAGGGGGTTAGAGACCACTCAATAAATGGAATGCCTAAGGGTTTTCTTTGAGCTATTTGGGAGTTATCCAACTTGAGTTATGAGTACAAATGATTTTTTCTTTTTCGAGAAAGAAGAAAAAAAAAGACTTAAATCATAGTCTAATTGATTTGATGATTTTATGGATCTATTTGCCATTAGAATTCTATACCTAGACATAACTGCGAATCATTTTTTCTCGAGCCGTACGAGGAGAAAACCTCTTATACGTTTCTAGGGGGGGTATTGTTCATCTACATCTATCCCAATGAGCCGTCTATCGAATCGTTGCAATTGATGTTCGATCCCGAAGAGAAGGAAGAGATCTTCAGAAAGTGGGTTTTTATGATCCGATAAAGAATCAAACTTATTCAAATGTTCCTGCTATTCTATATTTCCTTGAAAAAGGCGCTCAACCTACAGGAACTGTTCATGATATTTTAAAGAAGGCGGAGGTTTTTACAGAACTTCGCCTTAATCAAACGAAATTCAATTAATGAAATTGAAAAAAAAAAGAGAGTGTGGGGATCGCTCATATATAGTATATAGCTTTGTATAACTTTTGCTCTACTATTCCCCTTTCTCTTGTTCTATTTTTATTATTTTATTGCTCTCATAGAATCTCATGTTCTATAACGACAAAAATCTATTTTGTTGATAGAAGATGAATCGAAAAAAGATCAA